TTTTTTTTATTATATAAAAAATTATTAAAGATGGTTTATATAAAATTTAATATATTAATATAAAATAATATATATATAAATAATTAAATAATTAATATTAATAATTTTTTAATAAATATATTTAATTAATTTTTAAATTATAATAATTTATTATTTATTTTAAAGAATATAAATTGATTTATAAATGATATTAATTTTTAAAATTAATATTATAAAAAAGAAAATAAAAGAAAATATATAAAATTTAATAATTTACAATAAATATTTTAATATAAAAAAAAAAAAAAAAAAAATCTATGTAAAAAATAATTCATATAAATAAATAATTTATTATAGTTAATAAAATTTATTATAAATTTATTTTACATATAAATTTTAGTAAAAATTTTTAATTATTTAAATAATAATTAAATTTATATTAATAGTAATTAATATTAAAAATTTAAGAAATTAAGATTTAGTAATATAAAAATTAAAAACTAAATTTGTGCCAGCAGTTGCGGTTATACAAATTTTAAAGTAAATTTTTTTAGTTAAAATAAGTAATTTAATTTAAATTAAATGTTAAATTATTAAGTGAAATTTTAATTTAATTAAAATTTATTTTGAGATTATTTATTAATAAATTTTATTATAAACTAGGATTAGATACCCTATTATTAAAAATTTAAATAAAAAAGACTAAAATAGTAAATAATAATTTATTAAAACTTAAATAATTTGGCGGTATTTTAGTTCATTTAGAGGAATCTGTTTAATAATTGATAATCCACGAATAAATTTACTTAATTTTTTTTTATTTTGTATATCGTTGTTATAAAAATATTTTTTAGTAAAAATAATATTTAAAAATTTTAATTAAAATTTAAATCAGATCAAGATGCAGATTATAATTAAGAATATAATGGATTACAATAAATTTATTTATATGAATTATAAATTGAAAAATTTATTTGAAAGTGGATTTAAATGTAATTTTAATTAATTTGTTAAAATGATTAAAAATTAAAATATGTACATATTGCCCGTCGCTTCCATTAATAAATTGGAATAAGTCGTAACAAAGTAGAGGTACTGGAAAGTGTTTCTAGAATGAACAAATTAGAGCTTGAATAAGTATTTCATTTACATTGAAATGATATTAAATTGATTTAATTAATTTGAAATTAAATAATTAATAAATTAATTAAAATTAATAAAAAGATTTTTAAATATATGTATAATGGGGGTTAGAGTATATTTTAAGAAAAAATTATTAATTTAATAGTGAATTAGTATTGTAAAAGAAGTTTGAAATAATTTAAAAATTTATTTATTTAAAAGTAAATTTAGTTTATTGTATCTTGTGTATCAGAGTTTATTAAATAAAATTTATAGATGTATAAAAATCTCGAATTTAAAAGAGTTAAATAATTAATAAAGTTATTGTGGCAAAAATATTTTTAATAATTATTTTGAAATGAAACGTTATTCGTTTTTAAATATATCTAGTTTTCTTAGAAAAAAATTTAATTTTATATTAAAATAAAAAATTAACTAATTAATTAGTTAATTTTTTATTTTAATAAAATATTTTAAGGGATAAGCTTTAATTTAAATGGTTATAAATAATAATAATAAAATAAAAATTTTTAGTATTTATATTGTATAAAAATTATAATTTTTTATAAATAATTTTATTAAAATAAAAATTTAATTAAAATTTAATTTTATATAAGGATTATTTATTTTAATTAAAAAAATAAAGAAATAATGATAAAATTAGTATATTTAAATTAAGTTAATTGTTATTAGTTAATTAATAATTAATTTTAAGGAATTCGGCAAAATTTTATATTCACTTGTTTATCAAAAACATGTCTTTTAGAAAATAATTTAAAGTCTAATCTGCCCACTGATTGAAAAATTAAAGGGCTGCAGTATTTTGACTGTACAAAGGTAGCATAATCATTAGTCTCTTAATTGGTGACTTGTATGAAAGATTGGATGAAATATAAACTGTCTCTAAATTATTAAGTATAATTTAATTTTTTAGTTAAAAAGCTAAAATAAATTTAAAAGACGAGAAGACCCTATAGAGTTTTATAGATAGATAAATTTAAATTATATATTAATTTAATAATTTTAGATTTATTTATTTATTTTGTTGGGGTGATAAAAAAATAAATAAAACTTTTTTTAAATTAAAACATAAATAAGTGGTTAAATGATCCTAAAATTTAGATTAAAAGAGTAAATTACCTTAGGGATAACAGCGTAATTTTTTTTTTTAGTTCAAATAAGAAAAAAAGTTTGCGACCTCGATGTTGGATTAAGATAAAAATTAAATGCAAAAGTTTAAATTTTTTGATCTGTTCGATCATTAAAATCTTACATGATCTGAGTTCAAACCGGTGTGAGCCAGGTTGGTTTCTATCTTTAAAAATATAGAATATTTTAGTACGAAAGGATCAAATATTTAAATTAAATTTAATTAAATGAATATTATTAATTTTGTGTAAATTAAATAAAATAATATATGTATATATATATATATATACTATTTTGGCAGAAAAAATGTGATGATTTTAGAATTCATTAATATATAATTTAATTATATATATAGTAAATGATGTTAAAAGATTTATTAATAGTTATTTTAGGTATTATTATTTTAATTATTGGGGTATTAGTGGGGGTAGCTTTTTTAACTTTATTAGAACGTAAAGTATTAGGTTATATTCAAATTCGAAAAGGTCCTAATAAAGTTGGATATGGGGGTATCTTACAGCCTTTTTCAGATGCTATTAAATTATTTACAAAGGAACAAACTTATCCTAATTACTCTAATTATATATCTTATTATTTTTCTCCAGTAGTTAGATTTTTATTATCTTTAATAATTTGATTATTAATTCCTTATTATTTTAATTTATTAAGATTTAATTTAGGTATTTTATTTTTTTTATGTTGTACAAGATTAGGGGTTTATACTGTAATAATTGCTGGATGATCTTCTAATTCAAGATATTCTTTATTAGGTGGGTTACGTGCAGTTGCTCAAACTATTTCCTATGAAGTTAGATTAGCTTTAATTTTAATATCTAGATTAATTATAGTTATAGATTTTAATATGTTAATATTTAATTTTTATCAAAATTTAAATTGATTTATTATTTTAATGTATCCTTTAAGATTATGTTGATTTTCGTCAAGTTTAGCTGAAACTAATCGAACTCCTTTTGATTTTGCTGAAGGTGAGAGAGAGTTAGTTTCAGGGTTTAATGTTGAATATAGAAGAGGTGGATTTGCTTTAATTTTTTTAGCTGAATATTCAAGAATTTTATTTATAAGAATATTGTTTGTTTTAATTTATTTAGGTGGTTATAGTTTAAATTTATATTTTTATATTAAATTAAGATTAATTTCTTTCTTGTTTATTTGAGTACGGGGAACATTACCTCGTTATCGTTATGATAAATTAATATATTTAGCTTGAAAAATTTATTTACCTATTTCATTAAATTTTTTAATGATATACATAGGATTGAAAATTTTTTTATAATAATAAATTTATTTAGTATAAATTAATAGAATAAATATTCTTTCTTCTATTTTCAAAATAGATGCTTATATAACAAGCTCATTAATTATTAATTGAAAATTAAATTATCTCAATATTTACTTATAATAGGGTTGATTATATAGTAGGAAAAATAAAAAATAGTTAGGAGTTGTCCTGTAATAACATAAGGATCTTCTACAGGTCGAGCTCCAATTCAAGTTAATAAGATAATAATAGTAGTTAATGATCAAAATATAATTTGATTAATAGGATAAAATTGAATTCCTTGTATTTTTTTGTTAAAAGTTAAAGGTAAGATAATTAAGATTAAGATTGAAAGAATTAAAGCAATTACTCCTCCTAATTTATTGGGAATAGATCGTAAAATTGCATAAGCAAATAAGAAATATCATTCAGGTTGAATATGAATAGGGGTAACTATTGGATTAGCAGGGATAAAATTATCTGGATCTCCTAATAAATAGGGGTTTGTTAAAGTTAATATAATTAATAAAAATAATATAATAATAAATCCAATTAAATCCTTAAAGGAAAAAAAAGGATGAAAGGGGATTTTATCTAAGTTTCTATTAATACCTAATGGGTTGTTAGATCCTGTTATGTGTAAAAATAATAAATGAATTATTACTATTATTAATACAATAAAAGGTAAAAGAAAATGAAATGTATAAAATCGAGTTAAAGTAGCGTTATCTACTGCAAATCCCCCTCAAATTCAATTAACTAATATTGTTCCTAAGTAGGGAATAGCGGATAGTAAATTAGTAATTACTGTTGCTCCTCAAAAAGATATTTGTCCCCAAGGTAAAACATATCCTATAAATGCTGTTGCTATTAATAAAAATAAAATTAATACTCCTACTATTCAAGTATATTTTAAATTAAAGGATTCATAGTAAATACCTCGTCCAATATGAATATAAATACAAATAAAAAAAAAAGATGCTCCATTAGCATGAATAGTTCGAATTAATCAACCATAATTGACATTTCGACAAATGTAGTTAACACTATAAAAGGCTAATTCAATATTAGCTGAATAATATATAGTTAAAAATAAACCTGTAATAATTTGAATAATTAAACATAAACCTAATAAAGATCCAAAATTTCATCAAGCTGAAATGTTAGATGGGGTAGGTAAATCAATTAAAACATTATTTATAATTTTAATAACAGGGTGGGTTTTTCGAATTGGGGAATAAATATTATTTATCATTAGTTATAAGAAGGTCGGAGGGGACCGTAAAAAATATTAGTAATTTTAACAACTGCAATTAAAGTTACGAATAAATAAATTACTATTATTATTATTAATATAAATGTTTGATTGTTGTAAAGTTTTGAAAGATTAAATTTATTTTCATTATTAAAAAATAAAAATAAGTTAAAAAAATTATTTATTTCTAATGAATTAATAGTAAAGTTTAATCATTTTATATTGAAAATAAAAATAAAATTTATAAAAAAAATAATAGAAATTGAGATTATCATATAAATTTTCATATTTATAGAAATTTTGAATATTTCATTTGAAGCAATTCTTGATACATAAATAAATAAAACTAATAACCCCCCTATAAAAGTTAAGAATAAAATATAAGAAAATCAATAAGTTTTAATTAATATTCCGGAAATTAAACAAATTAATAATGTTTGAGTTAAAATAGAAATTCCTATAGATAAGGGGTGGATAAGAAAAAATATAATTAAAGATAAGAAAATAATTATTAGTGAGATAAATAATTTTAAAATTTCAAAGAATAGTTTATAAAAATAATAATTTTGGAGATTATAGATAAAGATTTGCCTTTTTCTTTGAAGTTTTTAAAGATAATTCTTATTTTTGATTTACAAGACCAATGTTTTTATTAAACTATAAAAACTAACTAATGATGATCTATAATATATTATTTATTGTGATTTTTATATTTATGATTGGAAATATAATTTTTGTTTCAAAACGTAAACATTTATTAATTGTTTTATTAAGTTTAGAGTTTATAGTTTTAAGAATTTTTTTTTTTTTAAGTATTTATTTTTTAATATTTGATGAAAATATATATATATTAATAGTATTTTTAGTATTTTCGGTGTGTGAGGGGGCTTTAGGTTTATCAATTTTAGTGGCTATAATTCGTACTCATGGTAATGATTATTTTCAGAGATTTAGATTATTATAGTAAATGATAAAAATTTTATTAATAATTATTTTTATAATTCCTTTATGTTTTATAACTAATATATTTTGATTGGTTCAAATAATTTTAATAATTATAGTTTTTTTATTTATAAATATAAGAATTAGAGTTTATTATAATACAAACATTAGTTATATGTTTTCTTGTGATATTATATCTTTTGGTTTAATTATATTAAGAATGTGGATTTGTTTATTAATGATTATAGCGAGAGAGAGTTTGTTAAAAACTAATTTTTATATTAATTTTTTTTTATTTAATATAATATTTTTATTAATTATATTATTTATAACTTTTTCAATGATAAATTTATTTATATTTTACTTATATTTTGAGGGTAGATTAATTCCAACTTTAATATTAATTATTGGTTGGGGTTACCAACCTGAACGTATTCAAGCCGGGATATATTTATTATTTTATACTTTATTTGCTTCTTTGCCTTTATTAATAGGGATTTTTTATATTTTTAAATTTAGTGATAATATTATAATTTATTTTTTAAAGTTTTGTAATTTTGATTTATATTTATTATATTTTTCCATAATTATGGCTTTCTTAGTGAAAATACCAATATATTTTGTACATTTATGATTACCTAAGGCTCATGTGGAGGCTCCAGTTTCAGGTTCAATAATTTTAGCGGGGATTATATTAAAATTAGGGGGATATGGTTTATTACGAGTATTGATTATTATAGAGAGGATTAGTTTAAAGTTTAATTTTATTTGAGTGGTTATTAGTTTATTAGGGGGATTTTATATTAGATTAAAGTGTTTTTGTCAAGTTGATATAAAGTCTTTAATTGCTTATTCTTCAGTAGCTCATATAAGAATTGTTATTGGTGGAATTATAACAATAAATTATTGAGGTTATTTAGGTTCTTATATTTTAATAATTGGACATGGATTGTGTTCATCTGGAATATTTTGTTTAGCAAATATTAATTTTGAACGTTTAAATAGACGAAGATTGTATATTAATAAGGGTATAATAAATTTTATACCTTCTATAAGATTGTGGTGATTTTTATTAATATCTTCTAATATAGCAGCTCCCCCCTCATTAAATTTAATAGGGGAAATTAGATTGATTAATAGATTATTAAGATGATCTTGATTATCAATAATTATATTAATATTAATTTCATTTTTTAGTGCTGGTTATAGATTATATTTATATTCTTATATCCAACATGGTAAATACTATTCAGGTATTTATAGATTTTATATGGGAGTGTCTCGAGAATATTTATTGTTAATATTACATTGATTACCTTTAAATTTAATAATTTTAAAGGTCGATTTTTTTATGGTTTGATTTTACTTAAATAATTTAAATAAAATATTGATTTGTGGAGTCAAAAATATGAAAGTTCATTTTAGGTTATTAATAAGATTTCAATTTGTTTTATTAGCTTTTTTTTTTTGTTTTTTTTTAGATTAATGAGTTTTTTTAGTATGATATTTTTTATTGTAAATAATATGGTAATTTTTTTAGAGTGGGAGATTATTTCTATTAATTCTTTAAGAATTGTTATATCAATTTTATTAGATTGAATATCATTATTATTTATAATATTTGTGTTATTAATTTCTTCTGTGGTTATTTATTATAGTAAAAGATATATAAGATCTGAGTTAAATTTAAATCGTTTTATTATTTTAGTTTTATTATTTGTATTTTCAATAATTTTATTAATTATTAGTCCTAATATCATTAGAATTTTATTAGGTTGAGATGGTTTAGGTTTAGTTTCTTATTGTTTAGTAATTTATTATCAGAATGTTAAATCTTATAATGCGGGTATATTAACTGCTTTATCAAATCGAGTTGGTGATGTTTTTATTTTAATAGTTATTTCTTGAATGTTAAATTATGGTAGTTGAAATTATATTTTTTATTTAATATTTATAAAAAATGATTTTGAGATACAAATAATTAGAAGATTAATTATTATTGCAGCAATAACTAAAAGAGCTCAAATTCCTTTTAGTTCTTGATTACCTGCTGCTATAGCAGCTCCTACTCCTGTTTCAGCTTTAGTACATTCTTCAACTTTAGTAACTGCTGGGGTATATTTATTAATTCGGTTTAATTTATTATTAGTTGATATATTATTTTTGAAATTTTTATTATTATTATCAGGTTTAACTATATTTATAGCTGGGATTTCAGCTAATTATGAGTTTGATTTAAAAAAGATTATTGCTTTATCAACTTTAAGACAATTAGGTTTAATAATAAGAATTTTAAGAATGGGAATACCTGATTTAGCTTTTTTTCATTTATTAACTCATGCTATATTTAAGGCTTTATTATTTATATGTGCTGGGGTAATTATTCATATAATAAATGATACACAAGATATTCGTTTAATGGGTGGAATTAGAAATTATATTCCTATAACTTCTTTATGTATAAATATTTCTAATTTAGCCTTATGTGGTATTCCCTTTTTAGCGGGGTTTTATTCTAAAGATTTAATTTTAGAGATAGTAAGTTTGAGAAATTTAAATTTATTAATTTATATATTATATTATTTTTCTACGGGTTTAACAATATTTTATACTATTCGATTAATTATATATTTAATGGTTAATGATTATAATTTAATTGGGGTTTATAATTTATATGATGAGGATTATATTATATTACGAAGAATAATAATTTTATTATTTATAAGAGTAGTTAGAGGTTCAATGTTAAGATGAATAATTTTTCTTTACCCATATATAATTTATTTGCCTTTTTCTTTGAAAATAATAGTTATTTATATTAGTTTATTAGGGGGAATATTAGGTTATTTAATTAGTAATATAGGAATTTATTCTGTTAATAAATTTATAATAACTTATAATATTAGAAGATTTTTATGTATTATATGATTTATACCTAATTTATCTACTTATGGTTTAAGATATTATTTTTTAAGTATGGGTCAAAATTTATTAAAAAATATTGATTTAGGGTGAAGAGAAATGTATAGAGGTCAAGGTATATATAATATTTTAAAAAATTATTCTATTTTTTATAATTTTTATCAAATAAATAATTTTAAAATTTATTTATTTAGATTTATTATATGAATAATAATTTTTTTATTTATATTAATAATTTAATTTTAATTTAAATAGCTTATATATTAGAGTTTAATATTGAAGATATTAAGGAGATTATTAAATCTTTAAATAATATATTATTTATAAAAAAATTTTTTTTTGTTTTTACAATGAAAATGTAATGTTTTTTTTAAACTATATAAATAAAACAGAAATATTAATGGAATTTAACCACTAAAAATTAAGTTAGCAGCTTAATTTTATTCTTTATATTTCTATTATTTAATTGGAATAAATTATTCAATGATATCATTAACAGTAATATACCTCTATTTGGTTTCAATTAATTAAATAAATAAGGAGAAAATACTCTATCTTTTAAGTCGAAATTAAATGCAAAATTGCTTCTTATTTAAGATAAATTAAATTAATTAATATTATTTGAATGCAAATCAAATGTTTTAAATTAAACTATAATCCTTGAATATTAATTAGTTCAATTAAGTATGTTTTGATTTCATTCGTGGTATAATCCAATTAATAAAATAATAATAAAAAAGAATCTAATTTTTGTTCAAATAATATAGTTAACAGTATAAAAGAGAGGAATAATTGGAAAAATTAATGCAATTTCTACATCAAAAATTAGAAAAATTACAGTAATTAAAAAAAAATGCAATGAAAATGGAATACGTGCGGAAGATTTAGGGTCAAATCCACATTCAAAGGGGGAGTTTTTTTCTCGATCTGAGAATGATTTTTTAGATAAAATAATAGATAAAAATATTATAATATTGGAAATAATAATAATAATAAAAGATAATAATAAAATTAAGATGATTATTTATATTAAATAAAATTAAACTTTTTGATTGGAAATCAAATATACTAAATATATTATATAAATAAGTTAGTTTCCTCATCAATAAATTGAAATATAAAGGAATAATCATACTACATCAACAAAATGTCAATATCAAGCTGCTGCTTCAAATCCAAAGTGGTGAGTATTAGAAAAATGATTATAATTATGACGAATTAAACATACAATTAAAAAAATTGTTCCAATAATTACATGTAATCCATGAAATCCTGTTGCTATAAAAAAAGTTGATCCATAAATTCTATCTGCAATTGTAAAAGAAGCTTCAATATATTCATAAGCTTGTAAAATAGTGAAATAAATTCCTAAGATAACAGTAATAAATAGACCTTGTAAGGTTTGAGAGAAATTGTTTCTTATTAAGGCATGATGAGCTCAGGTAACTGTAACTCCTGAAGAAATTAAAATAATAGTATTAAGTAAGGGAATTTGAAAAGGGTTAAATGGGGTAATTCCTATAGGAGGTCAAATAGCTCCAATTTCAATGTTAGGTGATAATCTTCTATGAAAAAATGCTCAAAAAAAAGAGACAAAAAAAAAAATTTCTGAGATAATAAATAAGATTATTCCTCATCGTAATCCTTTTGAAACTAAAATTGTATGTTTACCTTGGAAAGTTCCCTCTCGGGAAATATCTCGTCATCATTGATATATAGATAATAATACAATAATATAACCTAAAATTAATAAATTTATATTAAAGTTGTGAAATCATTTAATTATACCTGTAACTAATGTTATAACTCCAATAGCTCTAGTTAGGGGTCAAGGTCTATAATCTACTAAGTGAAAGGGGTGATTATGGGTATTTTTCATTAATTTACTTCTCTAGAATAAAGAGTTCTAAGAATGGCAATTACATAAGATTGAATAATTGCAACTGCGGACTCTAAAGTTAATAATAAAATTTGAATAAAGATTAAAATAAAAATTAAAATAGAAGAAAAATTTGGCCCAGTTCTTCTTAATAATGTTATTAAAAGATGTCCTGCAATTATATTAGCTGTTAAACGAACAGCTAATGTGCCAGGACGAATAATATTTCTAATTGTTTCAATTAAAACTATAAAAGGTATTAAGATAGAAGGTGTTCCTTGGGGGATTATATGGATAAACATGTGTTGAGTGTTTTGGATTCAACCATATAATATGAATCTTAATCAAAGGGGGAGTGATAAAGTTAAAGATAAGGTTAAGTGGCTAGTTCTAGTAAAAATATATGGGAATAATCCTAAAAAATTATTAAATAAAACAAAAGAAAATATTGAAATAAAAATTAGAGTTATGTTAGAAGATAAATTATTATTTCCTAATAATGTTTTAAATTCAATATGTAATTTATTAAAGATAAAATTTCAAAAAATGTGATATCGATTAGGTATTAATCAAAATGAATAAGGAATAAATAATAATCCAATAAAGGTTCTTAATCAGTTTAATGGTAAATTAAATAAATTAGTTGAGGGATCAAAAATAGAAAATAAGTTAGTTATCATTTTCAATTAAAGTTATTATTTTTATTTATATTAAGATAGCTAATTTTATTATTAGATTTAATATTATAAATATAATAATTTATAATATTAAAAATAATAAAAATACAAGTAAAAAATAGAAAAGAAATTAATCAATTAATAGGTATTATTTGAGGGATAAAAGAATATTACTAAAGTAATAATTTAAATTTGACATATTTATGTTATAATTTAACTAATTCTTTCATTAGAAGTAATTGCTAATTTACTATAAAATGGTTTAAGAGACCAATACTTGCTTTCAGTCATCTAATGAAGAATAATTATTAACTCAATTAATAAAATTTTTAATTGAAATTCTTTCAACTACAATTGGTATAAAGCTATGATTTGCCCCACAAATTTCAGAACATTGACCATAAAAAATTCCTGGGCGATTAATAAAAAAATTAGTTTGGTTTAAGCGACCTGGATTAGCATCTACTTTTACACCTAATGATGGAATAGTTCAGGAATGAATAACATCTGTTGCTGTGACAAGAATTCGAATTTGGTTATTAAAAGGTAAAATAATTCGGTTATCCACATCTAATAGTCGAAAATTATTAGGGGAAAGTTCATTTCTGGAGATTATATAAGAGTCAAATTCAATATTATTAAAATCAGAATATTCATAACTTCAATATCATTGATGACCAATAGTTTTTAAAGTAATTAGAGGATTATTAAGTTCATCTAATAAATATAATAAACGTAAAGAAGGTAAAGCAATAAAAATTAAAGTAATAGCCGGTAAAATAGTTCAAATTATCTCAATTATTTGACCCTCTAATAAAAATCGATTAATATATTTATTAAAAAATAAATTTATTATAATATAACCTACTAAAATAGTAATTATAATTAAAATAATTAAAGTATGATCATGGAAGAAAATAATTTGTTCCATTAAAGGTGAGGCTCCATTTTGAAAATTTAAATTAGATCATGTTGCAATTTCTAAAAAAAGGATAATCCTTTATAAATGGGGTTTAAATCCATTACATATAGTCTGCCATATTAGAAGTTTCTTAAAATAGGAAGTTCATTATATGAATGTTCAGCTGGGGGAAGATTTTGATATCATTCAATAGAGGAGGATAAATTTAAAGGGAATAAAATAATTCGTTGATTGATTATAGATTCTCAAATAATAATAATTATTAATAATAATGAAATAAGGGAAATATATGATCCTAAAGTGGAAATAATATTTCATGAGATATAAGCATCAGGGTAGTCAGAATATCGACGAGGTATTCCAGCTAATCCTAAAAAATGTTGAGGGAAAAATGTTAAATTAACACCAATAAATATTGAAAAAAATTGAATTTTTAAGATATATGGATTTATAGATAATCCTGTAAATAAAGGATATCAGTGAATAAATCCTCTTATAATGGCAAATACAGCCCCTATTGAGAGTACATAGTGAAAATGAGCGACAACATAATAAGTATCATGAAGACTTACATCAATTGAGGAATTAGCTAAAATTACTCCGGTTAAACCCCCTACTGTAAATAAAAATACAAATCCTAATCTTCATAATATTGAAGGACTATAGTTAATTTGAGTTCCATGAAGAGTAGCTAACCAACTAAAAATTTTAATACCTGTTGGTACTGCAATAATTATTGTTGCTGAGGTAAAATAAGCTCGAGTATCAATATCTATTCCTACTGTGAATATATGATGAGCTCAAACAACAAATCCTAATAGACCAATTGCTATTATAGCATAAATTATTCCTAAACTACCAAAAGTTTCTTTTTTTCCTCTTTCTTGAGAAATAATATGGGAAATTATACCAAATCCTGGTAGAATTAAAATATAAACTTCTGGATGTCCGAAAAATCAAAATAAATGTTGATAAAGAATTGGATCTCCTCCCCCAGCAGGATCGAAGAAAGAGGTATTTAAGTTTCGATCAGTTAGTAATATGGTAATAGCACCTGCTAAAACTGGTAAAGATAGTAATAATAATAAAGCAGTAATACTAACAGCTCAAACAAATAGAGGTATTTGATCAAATGATAAACCATTTAATTTTATATTGATTACTGTGGTAATAAAATTAATAGCTCCTAAAATAGATGAAATCCCAGCTAAATGGAGGGAAAAAATAGCTAAATCTACTGAACTTCCTCTATGTGCAATATTAGAAGATAAGGGGGGATAAACAGTTCACCCAGTTCCTGCTCCATTTTCAACAATTCTTCTAAAAATTAATAATGTTAATGAGGGGGGTAGCAATCAAAAACTTATATTATTTATTCGAGGAAAGGCTATGTCTGGGGCTCCTAGTATTAAAGGGACTAATCAGTTTCCAAATCCTCCAATTATAATTGGTATAACTATAAAAAAAATTATAATGAAAGCATGGCCTGTTACAATAGTATTATAAATTTGATCATCTCCAATTAAAGATCCGGGATTTCCTAATTCTGCTCGAATAAGAAGACTTAAAGATGTACCTACTATTCCTGATCAAATTCCAAAAATAAAATATAAAGTTCCAATATCTTTATGATTTGTTGAAAAAAGTCATTTTCGCGAAAGTTAAATAAAATGGCTGAGGTATAAGCGATAAATTGTAAATTTATTAACAAGAAATTTTTCTTTTTTATTAAGCTTTATAGTCAAATTAATGATGTAAAATTGCAAATTTTATGGTATAATATAATTATTAAGGCTTAAAGAAAATTTCTTTATGAATAATTTTGAAGATTATTAGTTTAATTTAACCTAAAACCTTATAAGAAAATTAAAGTTCTTAATATTATTCCTGAAATTGAAAGAAAAGATAAGATATTAATTAAAATTATAAATTTATTTTTTAAGTAAATTTTTATTCATTTTAAATTAATATAATTAAATATAAAAGAAGAATAAATAATTCGAATGTAAAAAAATAATATAATTAGACTTATTATAATGAAAATAAATGTAGTAATAAAAAAATTATTAGTTAGTAAAAAGTTGATTAAGATTCATTTAGGGAAAAATCCAATAAATGGGGGTAATCCTCCCAAAGATAAAAAATTAATTAATAAAAATATTTTAATTATGTAATTTATATTAGAAATAAATAATTGATTAATAAAAAATATATTCAATAATTGAAATAAAAAACATATAATACTAATTAGAAAAGAGTATATAATTAAATAGAATATTCATAAATTTTCTCTAATTATAATAGAAGCTAATATTCACCCTAAATTATTGATAGATGAGAAGGTTATTAATTTACGGAGGGAAGTTTGGTTTAAACCTCCAATAGCTCCAATAATAGCATTGATGATTATAATAATTATAATAAAATTTTTATTAAAATAATAAGATAATAAAATTATGGGGGTAATTTTTTGTCATGTTATTAATAAAAAGTTATTAAATCAGGATAATCCTTCAGAAATATTAGGGAATCAAAAATGAAAAGGAGCTGATCCTATTTTTATTAAGAGGGATGAATTAATTATAATAGAGATAAAATTATTGATTTCAAAATTTTTTATTATAAATAATTTTAATAAAATAGAAAAAATAAAGTTAATAGAAGCAATTGATTGGGTTAAAAAATATTTTAATGAAGCTTCTGATGATAGTAAATTAGAAGAGTTAGAAATTAGGGGGATAAATCTTAATAAATTAATTTCTAAACCGATTCAACATCCAAATCATGAATTTGATGAAATTGAAATTAAAGTTCTAAAAATTAAAATAAATAAAAAAAATATTTTATTTGAATTAAAATTGAGGTAAATATAAAATATAATTATAAAAAAAAATTAGAAGTTTTAATATGTGTATACATATATACAAATATATATATATATTTTAGTGTAAGATGCACAATAGTTTTTGATACTATTAGATATAGTTTAATTCTATAAAATATAAATAATAAAGGTAAAATATGTTTACTTAATTTATCCTATCAGAATAATCCTTTAATCAGGCACTTTATTAAGAGAAATAATTTTAAAAAAAAGGGGATACCTTTATAGTTGGGGTATGAACCCAATAGCTTAAGTTTAGCTTATTTTTAA